GAAAGACCCCTTAACTATTGAAGTTGTTAATAGAACGAATCACACTTTTACCACTAAACTATACCCGCTACATATTCATTATTGGATATGAATGGACCATTTGTCCAGCACTATTTGGACAAAAAAGTAATGAGACGCAGTCAAGATAAAGATAGCATCGTAATCATTAAAATTCCAGCATTGACACGTATTTTGTTCCGACGTGGCCTTAAAAAAAAATAATCTAATCTAATTACTAATTAATTAGATTAGATTATTTAGTATATAGTATATAATAATGCTATTCTAAATAAACAATAACAATAATTTAGAATTCTAAATTTATAATAATAATATTATTATTTTATAATATTATTATAATATTAGTATATTTTATATTATAGATTATATTATAAATATAGATTTATAAATATATATTATATATTCTTATTTCTTAATATATTACAATACAATGATTACATTACTTTTTTTTTATCTTCCTTTTTATCAATCTTGACTTCACGTGTCACATCACATGATAAATTTAAAATTTAGAATGGGGAGAGGTGGCTGAGTGGACTAAAGCGTCGGATTGCTAATCCGTTGTACGAATTTTTCGTACCGGGGGTTCGAATCCCCCTCTCTCCGACCCACCTGATCACTTGAATTTTTATAATTTGGAATTAATTTATATTATTTTATTTTTATTCAATTTTTATCTTTATCTAGTATCTATTCCATATTATTGATAGATTTACCTATGAAAAACTAAATCATCTCTTTTTTATTCCTCGCGACCGGGATTACGTCCCGGATCATTAGATAAGAATCCGAAGATGAAGAGAGAAACAAAGAATATCACTACTGTGTAAACAAAGAGTTTAAGAGTAAGCATTACACAATCTCCAAGATAAATAAGATCATTTATTTTAAAAAGGAAATAGATCACCTATTTTATGACACACACTATAAATTAAAAATTATTTTGATATGGCACTCTAAAAAAAAAAGTAAAAAAATTTATTTTCATATCTATAATTAGTTATTGTATGGGATTTTACAAAGGGAAGGTCAGAACAAAGGAAGAAATAAGCTGATCAAAAATCATCGCTCCCCTTATTAAAATTCAATTCAATATAAAATATAATACCATTATTTTGCTTTTTGAATCGAGGGTTCCTAATGTCAAACTTATCCGATCTTATTTATTTATTTAATATTTATTTATTGAATAAAAATATCATCTTTTTTTATCGAATAAATCACGAATATGAATTGAATAGAGATTTCTCTTTTATCGAAAACTTACGGCAGCTTGCCAAACAAAGGCTAAGAGAAAAAAGAGTACAGGGATAACTGGCATAACGTCTACGATTGGATTGAAAAAGGCATAAGCCTCGGGCAATTTGGCGAAGAAAAAACTACTCGAAGAAAGGTTAGAATTAAGACAGATACAGATTAAACTAAAGATATTAAACATAACAAACATTTTTTTTCTTGTTCTTAAAAATTAAATTGAAATGATAATAAATTATCAGATTTGATTGAGTTGTTTTTATGAGATAAAAATAAAAAAAGGCATATAAAATAAAAAAAAAAATTCTTCTTTTTCTTTGACTTCTCCCCAATCAAAAATAATTCCTTACATTCTACAATCAAGTTAAATTAGAATACAAGGAATTCTACTTTCATACAATATCTTAACATCTTAATTGAATTCTATGTAATGATCAATGAATCTTTTTTATTCTATTTATATTTTTATTCTATATCTACATGTGTAGAATCCTAGGGACAACATGTACTATAAATGTATTTTGGTTGGTTATTGACGAATAACAAATATTTAGCTTAGTTTTTCTTAGACAAAATAAAAAATGGGGCGTGGCCAAGTGGTAAGGCAACGGGTTTTGGTCCCGTTACTCGGAGGTTCGAATCCTTCCGTCCCAGATCGTTTCCCTCATAAACGAGGGACTCTTCTCTATTGAAATAGAATTTCAATTAAAATAAGGAATTAAAAATTTTTCTGTTTAATGTTGGATACAATGTGATCCAATCCCTTATTCTTAAATATAAGAATGATTCTTAGAATCATGTCTTTCTTTTCATTCAAAAAAAAAAATTTTGTGTATCATTCTATTTACACTCAGGATATGCTCATATTACTCACTTCAATATTTCAATATGAAATGAGTTTTTTTTATATAAACTTTGTGTCCCATATCCATGAGATGTGAATTTTCACATCATGCATTCTAAATACAAATGTGAAAGAAAGGCCTCCCTATTTTTTTTTTTTTATCAAAGCCTAAAAGCGAAAAGGGCTATACTAATTCTGCTTCTGCATTCCATTTACTTGATTTTATGGAATTGATGTAAAGCAGAAGTCAAACAATTTTTTTTTTTGTATAAAATGAACAAGACAAGGCTGATGCATATATGATATATATCACGATTATGTATTGTTTGTTATTTTATTGTGTTCTATATCAAACCTTTGTTGAAGTGATAAAAGTATTTGATTCTTAAAATATTCACGATTACTTTCGTTAACGATTTTTTTTATATGATATGGATACGAAAGGATCAGACTCCTTTTTCTCTTTCATCTTACCTTAAACGAGACTCATTATAATCCATAATAATGAAAACAAAGAAACTGTATTCTTAACCCATCCCCTTATTTAAAATGAAAATAATATTCAACTGGAGATGGTAAATCATAAGTAAATAATAATATAATTAATCATAACATTATATAGTGAATCATAAATAATATCATAATTAAATAAAAAAAAAAAATAATTAAAAAAAAAATATTTAATAATATTTAATATTTTTTGTTATTGAATATTGAAATGAAATTGAAATAGAAATATTTAGTTTAGTATATAGTAACTATAGTTATAGTTTTATATAATTAGTTCAAGTAGCTGAAAATCTTTAGCCATTCATGGTGATTTCTTTTTCATTTGAATGAAAGTAAAGTCAAAGGTTTTTTTTTTAGTTTTTCATGTGATTTTCTTCATATGAAAAAATAAAAATATGGGGTTAATTCAAGGGAAATCCTTTCCGGACAAAAACTTATCTATCCATAGATAGATGAGTATGATATATTATATATCGGTTCGGCCAATGACTATTCATGATTTTATATTGAATCAATTGCATACGGTTCAATATTAAAATATAATATAAAGTAGAGGGATGTTATGGTAAAACTTCGTTTGAAACGATGTGGTAGAAAGCAACGTGCGACTTGAAGGACATGATTGGCTGTGGATTCTGCCATCCACCATTTTCTATAGGAATGAAGATGCTCTTGTCTCGACATAGTTTGTTCTGCTAAGAACCTAATTTCATTTGTCTTGGGTTGGTAAATTAAAAGACTAATGGTATAGCATATGGTGGAGCTCGAGAAAAAATGATTGATTCATTTATCGGGAGAATGATCTAGGGTTAGTGACAATCAATAAGTTAGACCAACTTTGTAAATAGATCATCAATAGAATATATAAATATAAATGGAAAATGTAGAGGTTAAAATTTGAACAAGTTTTAAATAAAAAAAAAGTCAAATTTGTAGAAATTTTCAAACTGTTTTGATCAAAAGTGTATCACAAAGGAATCAATCTTTCGTATGATTGTTCCTTTTTCCATATAAAGAACAAAAGGTATGTTGCTGCCTTTTTGAAAAGGAGTAAGGATCACCAAAGTAATGTCTAAACCCAAAGATTTCACAAATCGTAAAGCAAAGACGACGAATTCCGGAACAAGGAAACACTATTTTTACTTGTCTCAACAATTGGATCAGAATGAGTAAAAAAATATATCCTAAAGGAGACAAAAAAAGAGGTTAGAGACAGCTCAAGAAATTATAAGGATTTCCTTTCGAACTCTTTCAAAACTAGCCAACTTGAGTTAGGAGTACGAATGATATTTCTTTTTTCTGTAAAGAAAAGAAGAAAAAAAAAGACTAAAATTAGAGAAATTCTAGTCTAATTCTTTATGTGTCTTTCTATTTCTATTATCTATTATATATTCTTATTCATTTCTATTATACTATATTATACCTATATTATACATTATACCTATATTATCATTATACCTATATTATACTATATTAATTATATTTAATATAGTTTATATAGTTTTAATATAGTTAATATAGTAATATAGATATAGTGATATACTATAATTATAGTATAAATTATAAATAGATAAAATAGAATAAAATAATCAATATTAATAATATAAATAGAAATATTATAATATTCTAAATATTATATAAATATAAATAATATTATAGAAATTAGAATCATCTTTTTTTGAGCCGTATGAGGAGAAAACCTCCTATACGTTTCTAGGGGGGGCATCCTTTATCTACATCTATCCCAATGAGCCATCTATCGAATCGTTGCAATTGATGTTCGATCCCGAAGAGAAGGAAGAGATCTTCGAAAAGTGGGTTTTTATGATCCTATAAATAATCAAACTTATTCAAATGTTCCTGCTATTCTATATTTACTTGAAAAGGGTGCTCAACCCACAGGAACTGTTCATAATATTTTAAGGAAGGCAGAACTCTTTAAAGTTTAAAGAAAGAATTTCTAGTTTATTTTGATCAGAATAAAAGTCATGAATAGAAAAAGCTAGTACCTATCCTTGTGTAATTCTTTATTCAAAGTTTGTTCTTTTCTTGTTCTATCCATACTTATCTTATTCTTATTTATTTATTTTTATTTTATTTTTTATTTACTTTTTTTTTTTACTTTTTCTTGTTATTGGAACCCCCCACCAAGGGGGGGTAATCTTTCTTCTTGTATTGTACCTTTATTTATTTTTTGATTAAGGAAACACTATATTTTTTTTCTATCTCTACCTTAAATTCCTTATTTTTTACGCTCAAATCTCTTATTTCTCATTTATGTTGTGCTAATCCAACACAATATTAAATATTTATTTAATTATTTTATATTTTAATTATATTTAATATTTTTAATATTGAATTTTAATAATTTTAATTTATTTATTTTTTGTTTTTATTGTTATTGAAATTTAATTTTTTTTTTATAAAAAGTCCATTCATATTGACAATGGCGTATCGAACAGATATAATTATCTCCACTCCCTATTAGCATTTTCCTTCATTTTAGTAAAATGGATGGTTTTGCTGGATTTCCTCTTCTTTATTTTATACTTTATACCTTGTATACAAAAATAAAAAATGGATTTTAACTAAAAAAAAAATAAAATTTGGGTGGTTTTTCAATTTTCCAATTCTATTTTTAATCTCTTGTTTTTTGAACCGGATCTTCTTGATATTTTGTTGTTTAGATTTGTTTTCTTGCTAGTTCCATGTTTTGATGCAATTGTGCAGTTCAATTCCATTTATTTTTTTATTTTGATCATATCTACACATCATATAGATCCGGGTTGCTAACTCAACGGTAGAGTACTCGGCTTTTAAGTGCGACTATGATCTTTTACACATTTGGATGAAGGAAGGAATTCGTCCAGACTATTGGTAGAGTTTATAAGAACGCGACTGATCCTGAAAGGTAATGAATGGAAAAAAAAGCATGTCGTTAAATATAAATATAAAATATAATTTTAATAAATTTTAATAAAAAAAATAATCATATAAAAAAAATTGAATACTCATAATGAATACTCATTATATAACATAAGAATTTTTTTTTTTATTTTATAAAAACTTCTAAATTTTAAGTTCAGTAAAGTATTTAAGTAGATTTTATAGTCGGGTCTAGTGAATAAATGGATAGAGCTTTGTGGCTCCAATTCGAGTAAGACGAAGAAAAAGTAACGAGCTTATCTTCTTAATTTTAATTTTAATGAAGACCCGATCTAATTACTAATTAGACGTTAAAAATGGATTAGTGCCTGATGTGGGAAAAGGTTCTCTTGTTAATTGTGAGTGGACCATTCTTTTTTTTTCCTGAATCCTAATTATTCTTTATTTTTAATTGTAGTACGGATGTGTATAAGAAATAGTATACTGATAAAAAAAAATAATAATTTTTTTTTTCCAAAGTCAAAAGAGCGATCGGGTTGCGAAAATAAAAGATTTTTCCCCTTTTCCTTATTTTTTTTCTTGTTATTTTATATTGCTTTTATTGTTATTCTAGTTATATTAACAAGGAAACCCGATTGGATAAAAAGGGAAATAAAAAAGATCTGTTGATTGGGCTTTATGTCTCCGGGGTATATATTCTTTATTTGTTCTTACTTATTATATAAATTACGTTATTTACATAATAATAAATATCAATATAAAATATATATCAATATAAAAAGTATAACATATCTATCTATATTAAAATTAAAATTTTAAAATAAAAAATGTATTCTTAATATTAATATATTAAAATATTAAAATAAAATATTAAATATATAAATATAAATATAAATATAATAATATATAAGAAAATAATAATAAATAATAATATATAATAAAAAATAAAAGATAAATCTTAAATAAATACTAATAAATACTGTAAATAAATACTGTACTGTAGTGTATTAGTATATACATATACTGTATTATTTACAGTATTATTTATAGTTAGACTTTTATACTATAAGTATAAATATAACTAAAAAAGAATATACTACGTATAATATATACATACGCCGTTCTGACCATATTGCACTATGTATCATTTCATAACAATAACACAAGAAGTGACTTCCTTTTTTGGTTTTATCAGTAGAAATGTACGTAAATGGCATAAATTTAAAGATATTTAAATTAAAAAAAGATAGATTTTGGCAACAAAACTTCTTATATCCGCTACTCTTTCAGGAGTATATTTACTCACTTGCTCATGATCATAACTTAAATAGTTTTATTTTTTACGAACCCGTGGAAATTATTGGTTATGACAATAAATCTAGTTTCGTACTTGTGAAACGTTTAATTACTCGAATGTATCAACATAATTTATTGATTTCTTCATTTAATGATTCTAACAAAAAAGAATTTTTTGGGCACAAGAATTTTTTTTCTTCTCATTTTTCTTCTCAAATGTTATCAGAAGGTTTTGGAGTCATTCTGGAAATTCCATTCTCGTTGCAATTAGTATCTTCTCCTGAAGAAAAAAAAATACCAAAATATCAGAATTTACGATCTATTCATTCAATATTTCCCTTTTTAGAGGACAAATTTTTACATTTGAATTATGTGTCAGATCTACTAATACCTCATCCCATACATCTGGAAATCTTGGTTCAAATACTTCAATGCTGGATCAAGGATGTTCCTTCTTTACATTTATTGCGATTTCTTTTACACGAATATCATAATTTGAATAGTCTCATTACTTCAAATAAATTCATTTACTACTTTTCAAAAAGAAAGAAAAGATTCTTTTTGTTGCTATATAATTCTTATGTATATGAATTCGAATATTTATTCCTGTTTCTTCGTAAACAGTCTTCTTATTTACGATCAACATCTTCTGGAGTCTTTCTTGAGCGAACACATTTCTATGTAAAAAT